TATGATACTTAACTAACATATGTATATATTCTTAAATCATAAATAAATAAATAATATATTAATATATGATACTTAATTAACATATACATATATTCTTAAATCATGAATAAATAAATATTATATTAATATATGATACTTAATTAACATATACATATATTCTTAAATCATGAATAAATAAATATTATATTAATATATGATACTTAATTAACATATACATATATTCTTAAATCATAAATAAATAAATATTATATTAATATATGATACTTAACTAACATATGTATATATTCTTAAATCATGAATAAATAAATAATATATTAATATATGATACTTAATTAACATATACATATATTCTTAAATCATTATATATTCTTAAATCATAAATAAATAAATAATATATTAATATATGATACTTAATTAACATATGTATATATTCTTAAATCATAAATAAATAAATAATATATTAATATATGATACTTAACTAACATATGTATATATTCTTAAATCATAAATAAATAAATAATATATTAATATATGATACTTAACTAACATATGTATATATTCTTAAATCATAAATAAATAAATAATATATTAATATATGATACTTAATTAACATATGTATATATTCTTAAATCATAAATAAATAAATAATATATTAATATATGATACTTAACTAACATATGTATATATTCCTGACTCACTAATCGTTCGTTGCAAATATATATATGTTATATCTTTATATTAGATATAATATATTAGGTGAAATATATTAATGTACCATAAAAAAATAATATTCTTTAGTAAGATTCTTTTATTAAGAAAAGATTGTTGTAAGGGGAATATAACAATGTTTTTAATAAGTAAAAGGCCGGAGGTTACCGGAGGCCACTATCTGGGGGGATACATAATATGTAATTATTTAATAGATTGGAAGAGTAGTATTTGTGCTATATCCAGGATTAGAATATACATACGTCATAAGTACATAAAATATATTATATCTAATATAAAGATATAACATATATATATTTGCAACGAACGATTAGTGAGTCAGGAATATATACATATGTTAGTTAAGTATCATATGCAATCTAGTTTCATATGTAAGAAAATATTTATATGTGATTGATCTAGTCCAATTAATAATGGACCAGGGATAGACTGAGCGTAGCGGGAGGGTAATCCCTCTGTCCCCCTTTAAGGTCTTTTTAAATATCAAAATTTGATTCTGGTTTTAAAAAATTATTTTAAGAATAGTATATAATATGTAAGTATTTGCGTGATCTATTAATTCTTTAAAAAAGTATTTAATAATTTATTAATAATCGCAGTTTTTATTTTTATATATTTAATAATTTAAGATGTAGCTAATTTTTTTATAAAACTAGCAAAAATTGTGCCAGCAGCTGCGGTTACACAATTAGTTATAATTATTTTTATTAGAATATTATTAGTTTAATATAGATTGATTTATAATTTTAATTTTATTCTTAGGTGAAATTTGAATTTTAACTTATAAATTAGGTCAGTAAATTATTATAGGAAATTCTTATTAAGGACTAGGATTAGATACCCTATTATTTTGAATGTAAAAAGTTCTTCTTATTATTAATAGTTATTATCTTTAAACTGAAAGAATTTGACGGTAATTTAATCATTTTAGAGGAACCTGTTCTGTAATTGATAATCCACGATAAATGTTACCTTAATAATGTTTGTATATCTCTGTCTGTTGAATGTTTTATTAGAAAATTTTCTTTAATTTTTATAGAAATTTATGTCAGGTCAAGGTGCAGCTATTTTAAGGGTTGAAATGGGTTACATTTAATAATATAAATTATTGGATTATTAAATATTTTCTTAGTATGAAATTGGATTTAATTGTAATGTATAATATATATTATTCATGATATATGTTCTTGATTAAGTACATATCGCCCGTCGCTCTCATAATTAAAGTGAGATAAGTCGTAACAAAGTAGTCCTATCGGAAGATGGGTCTGGAATTATACAAACTAAAATCTAGGATTAATTTTTATTTACAATAAAAATTTATTTGTGCAATTCAAATTAGTTTGAACATATTTAATATTTAATTATATAATTAAATTAATAAATTGTTTATGGAAATAACTTATTTTTTAGTATTTTTTAAAGAATTAATATAAATATTGATAGTGAATTAAACTGTAAAGGTTAATTATTAATATGTTAAAAGTAAAATTTAATTTTTGTACCTTTTGTATCAGGGTTTAATCAATTTACATTTAATTATAATTAAATTTCCCGAATTTAAAGGAGATATTAATTATTGTTATTTAATGTTTCAAAATTATTAATAAATAATTGATAGTTGTTATATGCTATTCATCTTTAAATATCTGGTTTCTTAATAAATGAATTTAATTCAGAATTGATATTCAATCTATTAAATAATTACATTTTTAATAATTATTTCAATTTAAAATTAAAGGGGATAAGCTCTTTAATTCTTCTATAAATCTATTAAATAATTAAGATTTGTAGGATTAGAAATTTTCATCATTTATTTTGTTATAATTAAACTTTATTATAATTTTATTTATAAATATTTTAGATAATTATTAAGAATTACTAAATAATAAAAATTTAGTTGTTATAATGATAAAATTAGTAGATTATAAAATTAATGTATATTAACTCGGCAAATATAATTTTCACCTGTTTAACAAAAACATGTCTTAATGATTTATATTTATTAAGTCTATCCTGCTCAATGATTAATATAATTAAATAGCCGCAGTATTTTGACTGTGCGAAGGTAGCATAATCATTTGTCTTTTAATTGAAGGCTTGTATGAATGGTTGGATGAGGGATTAACTTTATTTACATTAAATATTGAATTTAATTTTTTAGTTAAAAAGCTTAAATTAATAAAGGGGACGAGAAGACCCTATAGAATTTAATTATTCTTAACTTATATTTTTTTTGGCTATATATAATTTATATGTTAATAATAATTTAGTTGGGGTGACAGTGAGATTTTTATAACTCTCATAAAATACTTTTTTATTTATTAGTATATTTAAGATCCTTTTATTAAGGATAATTAGGTTAAATTACCTTAGGGATAACAGCGTAATTATTCTGGAGAGTTCATATCGATAGAATAGATTGCGACCTCGATGTTGGATTAAAATTAGATTTAAGTGCAGAAGCTTAATTTCTAGGTCTGTTCGACCTTTAAAATTTTACATGATCTGAGTTCAGACCGGCGTGAGCCAGGTCGGTTTCTATCTTTTTATAATATATGTAAATTAGTACGAAAGGACCATTTACTTCAAATATTTTGTTTTATATGAATATCTTTATTATCTTGGCAGAATAGTGCATTAAATTTAGAATTTATTTATGTAATTTAATTTACAGATAATATTGTTTTTAATTGTTTACTTATTAATAATTATTTGTGTTTTAGTTTGTGTTTCATTTGTAACTTTACTAGAACGTAAAGTTTTAGGTTATATTCAACTTCGTAAAGGTCCTAATAAACTAGGTTTTATAGGTCTTTTACAACCTTTTTCTGATGGACTAAAATTATTTTTTAGGGAACAAGTTTTTCTTTACAAATCAAATAATTTAATTTATTATATATCTCCTATTTTTTTATTATTTTTGTCTTTTTTATTATGGACTTTATTTCCTTTTTTTATTAATGTTTATAATTATAATTATGGTATTTTATTTTTTATGGTTTGTACAGGTTTAGGAGTTTATGGGATTATGCTTTCAGGGTGGTCTTCAAATTCTAATTATGCTCTCTTAGGTAGAATTCGTTCGGTTGCTCAGGTTATTTCTTATGAGGTTAGTATAATTATAATTATATTATGTATGATTATTTTTGTCTTTAGATATAATATATTAGATTTTATATTTTATCAGGATATAATTTGATTTATATTTATAAGATTTCCTTTATTTTTTTGTTGATTATGTTCTTGTTTAGCTGAAACTAATCGTTCTCCTTTTGATTTTGCAGAAGGTGAGAGAGAATTAGTTAGAGGGTTTAATATTGAATATAGAAGTGGAGGATTTGCTTTTATTTTTTTGTCAGAATATATAAATATTATTTTTATATCTTTAATAACTTGTATTATTTTTTTGGGTTGTGATTTACATTCTTTATTTTTTTATATTAAAATTATAATTATTGTTTTTTGATTTATCTGGGTTCGAGGGGTTTTACCTCGATTTCGTTATGATAAATTGATATATCTTACTTGAAAATTATTTTTGCCTTTATCATTAAATATATTTCTTTTTTATCTAGGAGTTTTAGTTTATTTATTAAATTAATAATTACTTCATTAATTTAAGTAATAAATAAAGTTAATAAAGGAATTAAACCTTTTAATTATACTTTCAAAGTATATGTTTACTAAAACTTATTAACTAATAATTAGATTATTCAAGTAAATTATCTCAAATATTTATTATAAAAGGATTAATAATAAAATATCTAAAATATAAAACTGTCATAACTTGTCCTGTAAAAATGTAAGGTTCTTCAGCTGGTCGGGCACCGATTCAGGTTAATAAAATAATAATAGTTACTATACTTCAGAATAGTCTTTTTCTAAAGGGGTAAAATGTTCTCCCCTGAAATTTTCTTTTATTAATAATTATTGGTAAAAGAATAATTAGAATTGATATTAATATTGCTAATACTCCTCCTAATTTATTAGGGATTGATCGTAGAATTGCATAAGCAAATAAGAAATATCATTCTGGTTGAATATGTACTGGTGTAACTAAAGGATTGGCTGGGATGAAGTTTTCAGGGTCTCCTAGAGTTCGAGGTTCTAGTAAAACTAGTAATAGAAATAATAATAGAGTAATTATTATTCCTATTAAATCTTTTACTGAAAAGTATGGGTGGAATGGTGATTTATCATAATTGGAATTTAAACCTAAAGGATTATTTCTACCAGTTTGGTGAAGGAATAATAAATGGATAACTACTATTGCTGCAATTACAAAAGGTAATAAAAAATGTAAAGTGAAGAATCGGGTTAATGTGGCATTATCCACAGAGAAACCTCCTCATAATCATATTACTAGAGTTTTTCCTAGATAAGGAATAGCTGATAACAAATTAGTGATTACAGTAGCACCTCACAGGGATATTTGTCCTCAAGGTAAAACATAACCTAGGAAGGCAGTTCCTATAACTAATAAAAATACTACTCTTCCAATCAATCAAGTTATATGTAAATTATATGATCCATAATATAATCCCCGTCCAATATGTAAATATAAACAAATAAAAAATAAGGAAGCTCCATTAGCGTGAGTATATCGTATTAATCATCCATTATTTACGTCTCGACAGATATGAATTACTCTACTAAAGGCTATTTCAATATTAGCTGTATAATGTATTGCTAAGAATACTCCTCTAATAATTTGGATTATTAAACATATACCTAATAAAGATCCAAAATTTCATCATAATGAAATTGATGAAGGGGAGGGTAAATCAATTAATGATCTATTAATAATTTTAAATAAAGGATGAATTTTTCGTAAAGGTTTATTCATAATTTAATTTTTTATACGTAAGGGTCCTTCAGTAATTTTTGCATTATTAGATACAATAATTATTGTAAAAAGTAGATAAATAATTATTAGTATAGTTAATTGAGCTGTTATTATATTATAAATTTTAATTAAATTAATAGGTCTATTACTATCAATTATATCATATAAATATTGATGATTATAATAAAATATAATAAAATTAATAAGTATAAATAATACTACTCTTCCAATCAAAACTGATAAAGAAAATTTAAATTTTTCATTTGATGCTACTCTGGCTATATAAATAAATAAAACTAGAGCCCCACTTAATATAATAATAATAATAATATATGAGAAGAAAAATGATTTTATTATATATCCAATAATTACAGCTGTAATTATTGTTTGAATAATAAGAATTAACCCTATACTTAAAGGGTGATTTAATATTAAAAGTGTAAAGGATATTATAAATATTAAAGATATTAATAAATTCATAATCAGTAAATAGTTTAAATTAAAATTTTAATTTTGGAGATTAATAATGAACTTAGTTCTTTACTGAAGTTTTAAAGGCTATTATATCTATTTATGATTTACAAAATCATTGTTTTATTATTTAAACTATTAAAACTAATTTTCATTGAATTTATTTTATTATTTAATTTATTTAGAGGAATAGCTGTTTTTTGTTCTACTCGTAAACATTTATTATTATCTTTATTAAGATTAGAATATATAGTTTTAAGAATTTTTTTTTCTTTATTTTTAGTTATATATAATTTTGGATTTGAATTATATTTTACTTTAATATTTTTAGTGTTTACAGTTTGTGAAGGAGCTTTAGGTTTATCAGTTTTAGTTGGAATAGTTCGTAGTCAAGGTAATGATTACTTATTAAGAATATCTCTTTTAAGATGATAAAATATATTTTTTATTTATTATTTTTAATCCCTTTTATTTATAATTATTGAATATTAAAGCATCTTTTTATATTAATATGTTTTTTATTTATTTTTTTTAATTTTAATTATAATTATGCTGGGTTTTGTAGATCTTTACTGGGTATAGATTCTCTTTCTTATAGTTTAATTAGATTAACTTTATTTATTATATTTTTAATAATAATGGCTAGATATAAAATTTATCAATCAAATTATAAATTAATAGAATTTAGCCTGGTTATTTTAGTAATAACCCTATCTTTATTATTAACTTTTTCTTCTTTAAATATATTTTTATTTTATGTATCCTTTGAAATATCTTTAATCCCCACCCTTTTTTTGATTTTTGGGTGGGGATACCAGCCAGAACGTATTTCTGCTGGATATTATTTATTGTTTTATACAATATTTGCTTCATTACCCTTATTATTAGGTATTATTTATATTTATAATTTGGTTTATTCATTAGATTTTTGATTAATTTGTTTGGATTATAATAGAATAAATATTTACCTATATTTATCAATAATTGTAGCTTTTTTATTTAAAATACCAATGCCTTTTTTTCATTTTTGACTACCCAAGGCTCATGTTGAAGCACCAATTTCTGGTTCAATAATTTTAGCGGCTATTTTATTAAAATTAGGGGGTTATGGTTTAATTCGTGTTTATATATTTTTGGGGGATTATTCTATTACTTATAATTATATTTGAATTGTGTTATCTTTATGAGGTGCTGTAATTGTCAGTTTTTTATGTTTATTTCAAGTTGATATTAAATCTCTTATTGCTTATTCTTCTGTTTCTCATATATCTTTAGTTATTTGTGGTATTATAACTTATAGAATATATGGATTTTCTGGGTCTTTAATTGTTATGATTGGTCATGGCTTTTGTTCTTCAGCTCTTTTTTGTTTAGCAAATATTATTTATGAACGTAGATATAGTCGTAGATTATTTATAAATAAGGGTTATATAATTAGTATACCTAGTATATCTTTATTATGATTTTTATTATGTTCAAATAATATATCTTCCCCTCCTTCTTTAAATTTGTTAGGTGAAATTTATCTTATTAATTCAGTTATTTCATGAAATTATATAACTTTTATTTTGCTTGGTATTCTTTCTTTTATAAGATGCTGTTATAGAATTTATTTATTTTCTATAACTCAACATGGGTATTTATATAGAAGTATTATTAATTTATATACAATTAGTATTCGGGAATACTTATTAATTTTATTTCATTTTTTACCTTTAAATTTTTTGTTTTTAAAGTTTTCTTCAATTTCTGTATTTTTTTAGGATTTATAATAGTTTAATAAAAATAATAGTTTGTGGTACTGTAGATGAAGATTTTCTTCTTTAAATCCATTATTAATTTTTATAAAATTTGATCATTTATTTTGTTGGTTTTTGGTTTACTTTTTATATTTTTAGGTATATCTTATTTGTGTTATAATTATTCTATTCTTTTAGATTGGGAAATTATTACATTAAATTCTTCCTGTTTATCTATATCTTTATATTTAGATTGAATATCCTTGATTTTTATAGGATGTGTATTGCTTATTTCTTCAATAGTAATTATATATTCTTTTATTTATATATCAGGAGATTTGTTTAGGATACGATTTTTATATATTGTACTTTTATTTGTTCTATCTATAATATTTTTAATTATTAGTCCTAATTTGGTGAGTATTTTATTAGGTTGGGATGGTTTAGGTTTAGTTTCTTATTGTTTAGTAATTTATTATCAGAATTTTAAGTCTTATAATGCGGGGATATTAACTATTTTAAGTAATCGAATTGGGGATGTTTCAATTTTAATTGGAATTGCTTGATTATTTAACATGGGTTGTTGAAATTTTATTTATTATTTAGGATTTATAAATTCTGATATTTCAATATGGCTATGTTATTTAATAATTTTATCAGCTTTTACTAAAAGAGCTCAGATTCCTTTTTCTTCTTGACTACCTGCAGCTATAGCAGCACCTACTCCTGTTTCTGCCTTAGTTCACTCTTCTACTTTAGTAACCGCAGGTGTATATTTAATAATTCGTTTTAGAGAATTATTAAATATACTTAATTTAGAGTTATTTGTTTTAATTTCATGTTTAACCATATTTATATCTGGTTTAGCAGCTAATTTTGAATATGATTTAAAAAAAATTATTGCTTTATCTACATTAAGACAGTTGGGATTAATAATAAGTATTTTATTTATAGGTTTTCATATTTTTTCATATTTTCATATGTTAATTCATGCTTTTTTTAAGGCCTTAATGTTTTTATGTGCTGGTTTAATTATTCATTGTATAAATGATTCACAAGATATTCGTCATATAGGTTATTTGATTAATTGTATCCCTTTTACTTGTTCTTGTTTTTGTATTTCAAATCTTTCATTATGTGGTTTTCCTTTTTTATCTGGGTTTTATAGAAAAGATTTAATTTTAGAGCAATTAAGTTACAGTTTTAGTAATTTATATATTTTTATTTTATTTTACATATCCATTGGGTTAACTTTATGTTATAGTTTACGTTTAATTTATTTTTGTATAAGAGGTTCTAGAGGTTTAATGGTTAGATCAAATTATACTGAGGATCCTTTAATATTATTTTCATTAATTCTTATAACATTGTTATCAGTTATTAGAGGAAGTTTTTTAGGTTGATTAATTTTTCCTTTTATTGACTTTATATGTTTTCCTTTATATTTAAAAATTATACCTTTATTAATTATTATATTAGGTGGTTGATTAGGTTATAGTATATCTTTATTATCTTTTTATGATAATCTTTTAGGTATATTTTATAATTATGTAAATGAATTTGTAGGGATAATGTGATTTATACCTAATTTTAGAACTTATATAATTTATGATAAAATATTTATATATTCAAAAATGAGTTCTTCTTTTATGGATTCAAGTTGAGGGGAATATATAATTTCTTTATCTTTCCCTAGAATTTTTAATTACTTAAGATCTTTATATTCCTATTATGAATATAATAGAATTAAGATTTATTTGATTAGTTTCATATTTATAGCTTTTTTCATTTTGTTAATATAAGAAATAATTTGAGTATCTTAAATTTAAAGTATAACTCTGAAGAAGTTAATATAGGAGATAATCCTCTCAAGTAGTATTTAAAAAGATTTTAATTTCTTATTTCTTCATTGAAAATGAAGGGTTTTAATTTAAACTATATAAACAAGAGAAAAACGGAGTTTAACCGCTTATAAAAGATAGTTAGCAGCTTCTTTTAGATTCTTCATTCTCTTTTAATTGGATTATTATTAATCATTATTTTCATTAACAATGAAAGGCCTCAATATTTTGGCTTCAATTAAAAGATAAGGGATTAATATCCTAATTTTAGGTCGAAACTAAGTGTAATTTTACTTCATTATCTATTAAATATTTTTATGAGGTAGACTATTCTTATGAAAGTATTTTTTAATTGCAAATTAAATGTTATTTTTAAACTACAACCCCTATTAAATAATTAAATATTATTTTATTTAGCTCATTCTAATACTCCATTATTTCATTCGTGGTATAATCCAATAATTAGAATAATAATGAATATTATAATAGTTAAAATTCATGTTCTTGTTATTCTTCATTTTATAGTAATAATAATTGGTAAAATAATAGCAATTTCAATATCAAAAATTAAGAATAACACTGCAATCAAAAAGAATTGAATTGAAAAAGGTTTACGAGCTGATCTTTTTGGGTCAAACCCACATTCGAATGGGGACAATTTTTCTCGATCTTTTTTAGAAGTTTTTGAAATTATTGAACATAAAATTATTATTAAAAACGAAATTGTTAAGGCAACTAATATTGACAAAAAAGTAAATATAATTATCTTTTCTTATTTAAGATCTTTTGATTGGAAGTCAAATATATTATTTTTATATACTAAAAAGATTAAAAGTTTTATCTACCTCATCAATAGACAGAAATATATAAAAATAATCATACAACGTCTACAAAATGTCAGTATCATGCTGCTGCTTCAAATCCAAAATGGTGATTTATTGAGAAGTGGCAATTTACATGTCGTATTAAACATACTAATAAAAAAGCTGTTCCGATTATTACATGTAGTCCATGGAATCCTGTTGCTATATAGAAGCAAGATCCATAAATTGAGTCTCTAATACAAAATCTTGCTTCTATATATTCATAAGCTTGCAGGATTGTGAAGTATCCCCCCAGTATAACAGTTAAAATTAATCTTTTAGTTGTTTCGTAATAATTATTATTTATTAATCTGTGATGGGCTCATGTAACTGTTATTCCTGAACATAAAAGAATTATTGTATTAAGTAAAGGGATTTCTATTGGGTTAAATACTCTAATTCCTTTTGGTGGTCATATTATTCCAATTTCTACTGTAGGGGATAATCTTCTATGGAAGAATCCTCAAAAGAATGAAATAAAGAATAATACTTCTGAAATAATAAATAGAATTATTCCAATTTTTAATCCATTGGTTACTTTAATTGTATGATGTCCTTGAAATGTTGATTCTCGAATAATGTCTCGTCATCATTGAATGGTAGTTATTAATAGAATTAATAATCCTGTATAGAATAAATATATTTCATTTTTATGGAATCATAAGACTATACCTGATGTTAAAGTTATAGCTCCAATTGAACCTGTTAAAGGTCAAGGTCTATAATTTACTAAGTGATATGGATGATTTTTATGTATTTTCATAACTATTTAATTTATAACTTCACTAGAATATAAAGTGGTTAATACTGAAAATACATATGCTTGGATTATAGCTACTGCTGCTTCAAACATTATTAGGATTATTTGAATAATTATAATTATTATTATAATTATACTAGAGACATTAATTGATTTGTTACCCAATAATCTTATTAATAAATGTCCAGCAATTATATTTGCTGTTAATCGTACAGCTAATCTCCCTGGTCGGATAATTCTTCTAATAGTTTCAATTAATACCATAAATGGTATTAAGATTGTTGGGGTACCATTTGGTACAAGATGGGCAAATATATAATTTGTATGATTTATTCAGCCAAAGATTATTATTCTTAATCACAAAGGTAAAGCTAAGGTTAAGGAGAATGTTAAATGTCTTGATCTGGTAAAGATATAGGGTATTAATCCTATAAAATTATTAAATAAAATAAAAATAAAAAGGGTTACTATTAATAAAGATATCCCCTTAGATTTAGGGCCTAATAATAATTTAAATTCATAATGAAGTTTTTGGGTAATTGAATTAAATAGAATAGAGATTCGATTTGGTAAAATTCAATAATAATAAGGAATTATTAAAAATCCCAGGGAAGTTCTGAATCAGTTAAGAGAATAATTTATTGATGTTGCAGGGTCAAATGTTGAAAATAGATTTGTTATCATAATCAGTTTATGTTTTTAAATACTACTCTTCCAATCAATTTAGGTTTTAAGAATTTTTTTTGATTAAAATAAATTATTGTATTAAGTGTTAAAAATGATAAAATAAATAAAATAAATAAAATTTCTCATCATAAAGGAGATATTTGAGGCAATAAAGACTATTCTTATGAATAATTTTAATTTGACAAATTAAGGTTTTAAATATAAAACTAAATCTTTCCATTAAGAGTATTTTTAATTTTACTATATTTTGGTTTAAGAGACCAATGCTTAAAATTTCAGCCACTTAATGACACTGAATTAATTCATTTTAGGAAATTTTCTGTTGTTGTTCTTTCAATGACAATAGGTATAAATCTATGATTAACTCCGCAGATTTCTGAACATTGTCCATACATAATTCCTGGACGATTAATATTTATTCTTCCTTGATTTAATCGTCCAGGTACTGCATCAATTTTAATCCCTAGAGCAGGTACTGCTCATGAATGTAAAACATCTGCTGCTGTAATTACAACACGTGTTTGAATATTTATAGGAATAACTGTTCGATTATCAACATCTAATAATCGAATATTTTCTGGTATTAATTCATTAATAGGTTTTATGTAAGAATCAAATTCAATATTATTGAAATCTGAATATTCATATCTTCAGTATCATTGATGTCCAATTACTTTTAGTGTAATTGAGGGATTATTGATTTCATCAATTATATAAAGTAATCGTAAAGAGGGTAAGGCAATAAAAATTAATGTAATTGCTGGTATTATAGTTCAAATTAATTCAATAGTTTGACCTTCTAATAAATATCGATTAATTAAATTATTATTTATTAATCTAATTATGATATAGGCTACTATTACTGTAATTATTGATAGAATTATAATTGTGTGGTCATGGAAAAATGTGAGTTGTTCTATTAGTGATGAATTTGCATCTTGAATTATTAAATTTCCTCATGTTGCTATTTCTAATAAAAGATAAAATCTTTATATATGAAGCTTAAATTCATTGCACTATTCTGCCATATTAGAATATTGAGTTTATAATAGGGATTTCATTATATGAATGTTCTGTTGGAGGTGTTTTTTGTAATCATTCAATTCTTGATATTATATTTTCACTAAATACTAATGTTCGATTTGAGATAATTCTTTCTCATAGAATCATAATAAATATAATAATTCCAATTATAGATATAATTCTACCAATTGATGAAATAATATTTCACCCTGTATATCTATCTGGATAATCTGAATATCGTCGGGGTATACCTCTTAATCCTAGGAAATGTTGAGGAAAAAATGTAATATTTACTCCAGCGAATATAATAAAAAATTGAATTTTTAATCATTTAGGATTTATTGTTAATCCAGTAAATAGAGGATATCATTGAATAAATCTTCCTATAATTGCAAATACTGCTCCTATTGATAATACATAATGAAAATGGGCTACTACATAGTATGTATCATGTAAAATAATATCAATAGAAGAATTTGCTAAAATTACTCCGGTTAATCCCCCAATAGTAAATAAGAATACAAATCCTAAGGCTCATAATATGGAAGGAGAATAATTTATTTTAACTCCATGTATTGTGGCTAATCAACTGAAAATTTTAATTCCTGTTGGAACAGCGATAATCATGGTAGCTGATGTAAAATATGCTCGTGTATCTACATCTATCCCCACAGTAAATATATGATGGGCTCAAACAATAAATCCAAGGATACCAATAGCTAATATAGCATAAATTATTCCAATATTTCCAAATGTTTCATTTTTTCCTCTTTCTTGACTAATAATATGGGAAATTAATCCAAATCCTGGTAAAATTAGAATATACACTTCTGGGTGGCCGAAAAATCAGAATAAGTGTTGGTATAAAATAGGATCCCCACCCCCAGATGGGTCAAAGAAAGAAGTATTAAAATTTCGATCAGTTAATAATATTGTAATGGCTCCTGCTAATACAGGTAACGATAATAGTAATAGTAAAGCTGTGATTCCAACAGATCAAACAAATAAAGGGATTCGTTCAGGAATTATTCCTGCAGGTCGTATATTAATAATTGTTGAAATAAAGTTTACAGCTCCTAAGATGGAGGATACCCCTGCTAGATGTAATGAAAAGATTGCTAGGTCTACAGAGGTTCCTCTATGGGATAAATTACTTGATAAAGGGGGATAAACTGTTCACCCTGTTCCAGCTCCAGATTCTGTTAATCTTCTTATTATTAATAATGTTAAGGATGGTGGTAAAAGTCAGAATCTTATATTATTTATTCGTGGGAATGCTATATCAGGAGCTCCAATTATTAAAGGTACTAGTCAATTTCCAAAACCTCCAATTATGATAGGCATAACTATAAAAAAAATTATTACAAATGCATGTGCTGTAACGACTACATTATAGATTTGATCATCTCCAATGAATCTTCCTGGTTGTCCAAGTTCAATTCGAATAATTAATCTTATAGCTGATCCGACTATTCCAGCTCATATTCCAAAAATAAAATATAATGTACCAATATCTTTGTGATTAGTAGAATATAATCATTTATTCAAAATTTGATAGAGTGGCTGAAATTTAGGTGATAAATTGTAAATTTATTTATGATTATAAAATAATCCTCTATCATTAGCTTTAGCTTTATAGTCAATTTAAATGATATTAGACTGCAATTCTAAAGTAGATAAATAATTAATCTAAAGCTTATATTAGATATAATATATTTTTAACTTTGAAGGTTAATAGTTTTTTTAACTTAAAACTTTATTTATGATTTATTGAATTATATAATATCACTAATTAAAATTAAAGGTAATCTTAAATTAATAACTATAACAATAATTGTTGAATAGCTAAAGTAATTTATTGATCATTTAATAGAAATTCTGTGAGATAGAAATATGTTACTTATTATTCGTAGATAATATATTAGAATAATCAATCTAGTTATAACTATAATAAAGATTATAAGAAATTCTTTTTCATTAATCAATCTTTGAATTGTAATTCATTTTGGTATGAATCCAATAAAAGGGGGTAACCCTCCTATTCTTAATATTATAATAAAAAATCTAATTTTTTCTGTATTATTTATATTTAATCTATTAAATTGATTTAAGAAGTATAAGTTATAATATAAAAATAAATAACATAGGGATAAAATTATTAATCTATAAATTATTAAGTAAATTATTCATAAATTTATAGATTTATTAATGGCAAGTATTCAACCTATATGATTAATTGATGAATAAGCTATTATTTTACGTAAAGAAGTTTGGTTTAATCCCCCTACTCTTCCAATAATTACAGATAAAATAATTACAGGATTTATTAATAAAGAATTATCCATATTACTTATTATGAATAGAGGGGCAATTTTTTGTCAGGTTATTAATACCCCACATTTATATCAATTTATATTAGATATAATTTTAGGTATTCATATATGGAAAGGTGCTGCTCCAATTTTAATAAAAATTCTAATTATGATAATAATGTGGATTAATTTAATAGGGATTAAGTATTTACATATTATAATTAACACTATTATTAATAATAGAGCACTTCTAATTCTTTGGGTTAAAAAATAAATTATAGCTGACTCTGATCTAGATTTATTAATTTTATTTAAAATTAGGGGGATAAAGGATATTATATTAATTTCAAGGCCAATTCATATACCAATTCAATTATTTGCTGATAATGTAATTATTGTACTTGTAATTAAAATTAATGAAAATAGTCATCATCTTTTCTTTGATTAGGGAGGAGAGTATTTGTCTCTATAAACAGGGTATGAACCTGGTAGCTTATTTTTAGCTTACCTTCCTATATTTAAGTGTTAAAGAAGCACGGGAAATTTTGATTTTCCAAGGTATGGTTTAAATCCATATAATATAATATCTTTAATTTTTAATAAGAGTAATTATATTTTACATATTCTATTCTATCAAAATAGTCCTATTATTCAGGCATCTTATT